ACAGATCTAAAGTGCCACCTCGCCAGAAAGATCCGCTGAGAAATAAAGAGCAAAAAAACGATTTTTGTTTTTTAACAGTTTGGGGAATGGAAACTGAAGTTCCTTTTGGTTCTCCCAGAAAACAACGTTCATTTTTTGAACCCATTTTTAAAGAACTCAGAAAAAAAATTATAAAATTACAAAAGAATCCTTTTTTAGTTATACAGGTTTTAAAAGAAAGAATAAATCTTTTTTTAAACCTTTCAAAAGAAAGAAAAAAATCGGTCATGAAAACCATTCTATTTTTAAAAGGAATAATAAAAGAACTTTCCAAAAGAAACCCAATTCCATTATTTGGATTAAGAAAAATAGATGAATTGAGTGAAACTAAAAAAGAAAAAAATGGGGTAATCAGTAATGGGATGATTAATGAATCGTCCATTCAAATTCGATTTATGGATTTGACAGATTCTTCATTGACAGAAAAAAAAATGAAAGATCTGGATGATAGAACCAGCACAATCAGGAATCAAATAGAAAAAATTACAAAAGATAATAAAAAAGGATTTTTAACTCCGGAAATCAATATAAATATTAGTTCTAATAAAATGAGTTCTGATAAAATAAGTTATCCTACTAAACTATTAGCATCAATAAAAAATATTTGGCAGAAATTAAAGAAATTCAAAAGAATAAATGTTCGATTAATCCGTAAATCATATTCTTTTTTCCAATTTTTAATTGAAAGGATATACATAGATATACTTATCTGTATCATTAATAGTCCGAGGATCACTACACAACTTTTTTTTGATAATTCAACAAAAATGATCGATAAATACATTTACAATAATGAAACAAATAAAGAAAAAATAGCTAAAACAAATAAAAATACAATTCGTTTTATTTGGACTAAAAAAAAATCAATTTATGATATTAGTAAAAAAAATTCAAAGATTTTATTATCCTCCTTCTCACAAGCATATGTATTTTACCAATTATATCAAACGCAATTTTGTAATTTGTATAAGTTAAGATATGTCCTTCAATATCACGGAACATCTTTTTTTCTTAAGAATGAAATAAAGGATTATTTTGAAACACAAGGAATTTTTTATCCTGAATTAAAACATAAAAATATTTTGAATTCGGAAATGATTCAATGGAAAAACTGGTTAAGGGGTCATTATCAATATGATTTATCTCCGATTAAATGGTATCGATTAGTACCACACAAATGGCGAAATAGATTCAATCAAACACGTATAGTGCAAAATAAAGATTTAAACAAAAGGCATTCAGATGAAAAAGATCGATTAATATTAATTAATTACAAAAAATTAAATGATTTTGAATTAAATTCATTATCAAATTCAAAATATAACCTTCAAAAATACTATGGATATGACCTTTTCTCATATAAATCGATTAATTATGAAAATAAGAAGGATTCACATATTTATGTATCACCATTACGTTTAAATAATAAACAAGAGATTTCTTATAATTACAACAAGATATATAAAAAAGGTAAATTAATTAATATGCCAGGAGGTATTATCCCTATTAATTTAGAAAATGATGATATTCTCAATCTAGATAAATTTACAGATAGAAAATATTTGGATTGGAGAATTTTCGATTTTTGTCTTCGAAATAAAGTCAATATTGAGTCCTGGATTGATATCGATACCAATGGTAATAAAAATACTAAGACTGGGTTTAATAATTATCAAATAATTGATAAAATGGATCAAAAAGGTCTTTTTTTTCTTAAAATTTCCCAAAATGGAGGAATTATGGCATCCAACAAAAAAAAAGATCTTTTTGATTGGATGGCAATGAATGAAGAAATACTAAGTCGTCCCATATCAAATCGAAACCTTTGGTTCTTTCCAGAATTTGTGATCCTTTATAATACATATATTATGAAACCGTGGATCATACCAATCCAACTACTTCTTTTAAATTTTTATGAAAATGTTAGTGAAAATAAAAACATCACTAGAAAGAACAAAAGGGATCTTTTTCTATTTTCGAATGAAAAAAAATCGATTGAATTAGAGAATCGAAATCAAGAAGAAAAAGAATCCGCAATTCGAGATAATCTTGAATCAGATGCACAAAATCAAGCGAATCTTGGATCACTTTTCTCAAACCAAGAAAAAGATATTGGAGAAGATTATGCAAGCTCCGATATGAAAAACCGTAGAAAGAAAAAAGAATATAAGAGCAACACGGAAGTAGAGCTTGATTTTTTCCTAAAAAGGTATTTACGTTTTCAATTGAGATGGGATGATTCTTTAAATCAAAAAATGATCAATAATATCAAAATATATTGTCTCCTACTTAGACTAATAAATCCAAGAGAAATTGCTATATCCTCTATTCAAAGGGGAGAAATGAGTTTAGATATTTTGATTATTCAAAAGGATTTAACTCTTACAGAATTAATGAAAAAAGGTATATTAATTATCGAACCAATTCGTTTGTTTATAAAAAATGATGGACAATTGATTATGTATCAAAGTCTAAATATTTCATTGTTTCATAAGAGTAAGCCCAAAATTAATCAAATATACCGAGAAAAAAGCTATGTTGCTAAGATTAATTTGGATAAATCCATTGCAAGACATCCAAAAATGGCTGAAAATAGATACAAAAATGATTATGATTTGTTGTTTGTTCCCGAAAAGGTTTTATCCACTAAAAGACGTCGAGAATTAAGAATTCTAATTTGTTTCAATTCGAGGAAGAGAAATGGTATTCATAAAAATCCAGTATTTTGCAACAACGTAAAAAACTGGGGTGAATTTTTGGATAAAAGAAAACATTTTGATAAAAAGAAACTAATAAAATTAAAGTTCTTTCTTTGGCCTAATTATCGATTAGAAGATTTATCTTGTATGAATCGATATTGGTTTGATACCAATAATGGGGGCCGCTTCACTATGATAAGGATACATATGTATCCACGATTGCAAATTTGTTAATTATGCGTTTTTCATATATATTCTGTACCATATATGTATGGTATATGAAAAAAGGAGTTGCACCTATGTATTGTCTTACCTTCCAGTCTGATACATGAATACTAATTCAATGCATTTTTCAATATCCAATAGATCTAGAAATGATTAACGGAATCTTCTTATTTTTTCTTTTTTTATTTATTATTAGATTTCGATCCAAAATTGTTTCTCTTTTCTAAATGTAGAAATATATCACCCTTTCCTATTCCTATACTAATTTTCCTATTCCTATACGAATAAAATTGAAAAGAAAATTGGATTGATTCATTTTATTTGATAAAATTAGGAGTTCATAAAGAAATTAAGATTATTGTGTATACCAAATTAAAATGACTAGCATTATTCTTACTGATCAGTAAAATCCATTAAAAAAAAAGAGGATAGAAAATCCGTTTTATGGTAAAAAATTCATTCATCTCAGTTATTTCACAAGAAGAAAAAGAAGAAAACAGGGGGTCCATTGAATTTCAAGTATTTCGTTTCACCAATAAGATACGAAGACTGACTTCACATTTGGAATTGCACCGAAAAGATTATTTATCTCAGAGAGGTTTACGTAAAATCCTGGGAAAACGCCAACGACTGCTGTCTTATTTGTCAAAGAAAAATAGAATACGTTATAAAGAATTAATTAGTCAGCTGGATATTCGGGAGTCAAAAACTCGTTAAGTGAAAAAGGAATTTGAATTATTTTATTTTTTTATTCGATCTTGAATTTTAATGAACTTGTTTTCATTTTCAGCAATTCATGAAAGAATGAATCGAGGAATAACCTATGAATGTAACAACTACAAGAAAAGACCTCATGATAGTCAATATGGGACCTCACCACCCATCAATGCATGGTGTTCTTCGGCTCATCCTTACTCTAGATGGTGAAGATGTTATTGATTGTGAACCAATATTAGGTTATTTACACAGAGGAATGGAAAAAATTGCGGAAAATCGAACAGTTATACAATATCTACCTTATGTAACACGTTGGGATTATTTAGCTACTATGTTCACAGAAGCAATAACCGTAAATGGACCAGAACAGTTGGGAAATATTCAAGTACCTAAAAGAGCCAGTTATATCAGAGTAATTATGTTAGAGTTGAGTCGGATAGCTTCTCATCTCTTATGGCTTGGCCCCTTTATGGCAGATATTGGTGCACAGACCCCTTTTTTCTATATTTTCAGAGAAAGAGAATTAGTATATGATCTATTCGAAGCTGCCACCGGTATGAGAATGATGCATAATTATTTTCGTATCGGAGGAGTAGCGGCCGATCTACCTTATGGATGGATAGATAAATGTTTGGATTTCTGTGATTATTTTTTAACAGCGGTTTCTGAATATCAAAAACTTATTACGCGAAATCCTATTTTTTTAGAACGAGTTGAGGGAGTAGGCATTATTGGTCCAGAAGAAGCAATAAATTGGGGTTTATCGGGACCAATGCTACGAGCTTCCGGAATCCAATGGGATCTTCGTAAAGTTGATCATTATGAATGTTACGACGAATTGGATTGGGAAATCCATTGGCAAAAAGAAGGAGATTCATTAGCTCGCTATTTAGTCCGAATCGGTGAAATGAGGGAATCTATAAAAATTATTCAACAAGCTCTGGAAGGAATTCCAGGGGGGCCCTATGAGAATTTAGAAACCCGGTGCTTTGCTAGAGAAAGGGATCCGGAATGGAATGATTTTGAATATCGATTCATTAGTAAAAAACCTTCTCCTACTTTTGAATTGCCGAAGCAAGAACTTTATGTAAGAGTTGAAGCCCCAAAGGGAGAATTGGGAATTTTTTTAATAGGAGATCAGAGTGGTTTTCCTTGGAGGTGGAAAATTCGTCCACCTGGTTTTATCAATTTGCAAATTCTTCCTCAGTTAGTTAAAAGAATGAAATTGGCCGATATTATGACAATACTAGGTAGCATAGATATCATTATGGGAGAAGTTGATCGTTAAAATGATAATTGATACAACAGAAGTACAAGATCTAAATTCTTTTTCTAGATTGGAATCTTTAAAAGAAGTCTATGGAATCATAGGGATGTTTTTACCTATTTTGACTCTTGTATTGGGAATCACAATAGGTGTACTCGTAATTGTGTGGTTAGAAAGAGAAATATCCGCAGGAATACAACAACGTATTGGTCCCGAATACGCCGGTCCTTTGGGAATTCTTCAAGCTTTAGCAGATGGGACAAAACTTATTTTCAAAGAGAATCTTTTTCCATCTCGAGGAGATACTCGTTTATTCAGTATAGGACCATCCATAGCAGTTATATCCATTTTACTAAGTTATTCAGTAATTCCTTTTAGTTATCACCTTGTTTTATCTGATCTCAATATCGGTGTTTTTTTATGGATTGCCATTTCCAGTATTGCTCCCATTGGACTTCTTATGTCAGGATATGGATCAAATAATAAATATTCTTTTTTAGGTGGTCTACGAGCCGCTGCTCAATCGATTAGTTATGAAATACCATTAACTCTTTGTGTGTTATCAATATCTCTACGTGCGATTCGTTAAAACAGAAACTTTTCTTTTCTTTATTCCTTTTTTTTTTTTCGAAAAGAAATTGAATAGATATCTCCTTTTTTTATTCATCATTCAGTTTGATGACCTAAATCAGATAGTTGTATGAGTGAAAGAAAACAGCTTAGAAATTAGCAGTAAAAAAATGGAGTCTCATTTCCTACGTACAAGAAAAAAAAAAGTAAATATAAGCAAGACTTTTACCCCAAGATTGGTTGATTAGTCATCCTGGCTTGAAGCGGGCTCAACTCAAAAGATCAACCGTATAGAGTTTTCACTCTGGTTTCTATGTATTACCCTAACGGGTGATTGAGCAAAAATCAGTGGATGGTTAGGAACACCAAAATACATAAAGGATTAGTAATGGAGATTTTTTATGTAAATTATCCAAAAATAATTTTTACATAAGATAAAAAGAATAATAATTGGGACTTTAAGTTAGTAGAAATGATCAAGTAGTACTACCCACAATTCCGATTCAGAGTATGCTCCTATCCACAGATTCAAAAATGACTATCAGGAACGAAATAATCCTTTTTTTGAAACCCCCCTTTTTCAGAAAGAAGAATAGGAACGAAACAAAAAAAAAGATCTTTTTCTTCTTTCCTATATTCATAGGGATAACGTGGTATTTTTCAGGAACTAATGTATAATTTTTTTTTTCGTAATCAAAAAGAATGGGTTGAGATATCTATTAATATTTCTAGAAAGAGTATTTTATTGAAGGATTAAGTTATTACTCAACAAAGAAAAATTCAAATTATTAAAGGATGAGATCAATTCAGAAGTGCTTTTTTAGTTATTATAGCAGACAGAATTCCATTGGTCTAATTCAGGACCTTCCGATAGGTTTTGACTCTATCTATATAGAATATATATTTAATTTCCAATCGATATTATAGTATTATACTACAAACATATCAATATAAATAATATCAATTCGGTCCTTAGATTTATTGATGGCCCTCGAGGAGCCGTATGAGGTGAAAATCTCACGTACGGTTCTGAAATAGCGATGGGAACAGTGATGTTATCATCGACTATGATTATCTAACAGTTCAAGTACAGTTGATATAGTTGAGGCCCAGTCCAAATATGGTTTTTGGGGATGGAATTTGTGGCGTCAACCTATAGGGTTTTTCATTTTTCTAATTTCTTCCCTAGCAGAATGTGAGAGATTACCTTTCGATTTACCAGAAGCAGAGGAAGAATTAGTAGCAGGTTATCAAACCGAATATTCGGGTATCAAATTTGGGTTATTTTATGTTGCTTCCTATCTAAATCTATTAGTTTCTTCGTTATTTGTAACAGTTCTTTACTTAGGGGGTTGGAATATCTCTATTCCTTACATATTCGTTCCTGAGCTATTTGAAATAAATAAAGTAGGTAGAGTCTTTGGAACGACAATTGGTATTTTTATTACATTAGCTAAAACTTATTTCTTCTTGTTTATTTCTATCACAACAAGATGGACTTTACCTAGACTAAGAATAGACCAATTATTAAATCTTGGATGGAAATTTCTTTTACCCATTTCTCTCGGTAATCTATTATTAACAACTTCTTTCCAACTCCTTTCATTGTAAAGGAAAGAAAAAGGACTAGGATATTCTCGATTTACGACTTCTCTCAAATATCAAACAAGAGAAAGAAACAAACATAAAATTATTCATAGATCTTTACGATATGTTCCCTATGGTAACTGGGTTCATGAATTACGGTCAACAAACAGTACGAGCTGCAAGGTACATTGGTCAAGGGTTCATGATTACCTTATCTCACGCAAATCGTTTACCTGTAACTATTCAATATCCTTATGAAAAATTAATTACATCTGAGCGTTTCCGCGGCCGAATCCATTTTGAATTTGATAAATGCATTGCCTGTGAAGTATGTGTTCGTGTATGTCCTATAGATCTACCTGTTGTTGATTGGAAATTGGAAACTGGTATACGAAA